ATTTAGAAATAATAAAAATAAGATATATAAATTATATTTATTTACTTGTTATAGGCTTGCGTACTTCGTATAGCAAGCCTATTAATAAGTAATGTAAGTATGTAAAGGAATTATTACGCAATTCTAGCTATGTATTAAGGAGAGCAAATTTGATATAAAAAGGAATATATAATATTTCTATTTAATAAGCTCTAGAAGAAATTTAATAATAAACGAAGTGAAGTGAAATATCTCAGTAACTTCAGGAAAAGAAATCAAAAGAGATTCTATGAATAGCGTGAGCGAAAGTAGACAAGTCTATTAAGTAAAATGGTTTATAAACTGTTTGAATGGGGAACCTTCCTCAAAGACTAAATATGATACATAAGCGATAGATAATGGGCCGTGAGGTAAATGGAAGTTAGTAGTAATTTTATAAGCAGTTCGAATAGACTTAGTTTAAGCTAAAGAACGTACCTTTTGCATAATGGGTCACCAAGTTAACATTAGATGCGAGAAAATTTCGTAGTTAAACCAAACGTTAAAATAACGATAAGTGTCTAAAGTTAGACCCGAAGCCTAGTGATTTTACTATGATCAGGATTATAAAAGTCCGAACGGGTGATTGTGGCAAAAATCTCCGAAGAATCGTGGTAGGTATAGTGAAAGACAATACTGACTAGGATAGCTGGTTTTCTGCGAAACCTATAACAGTAGGCAATTTAAGTAAATATCTTAGCAGGTACAGAATTTAATCTCAGGCAATATTTTATTGCGCAAATTGGGGAATCGTGAAGATTTTATCAGTGAGTATGTAGACTCGGAATGGCAAAGATATATCTTGAATGATCAGACATAGAATGATAAGGTTGTATGTCAAAAGGGAAACAGCCCAGAACAAGAGTTAAGGTTCCTAAATTATTAGTTAAGTGAAATTAAGAAGGTTTTTATTAAAGTCGACAAGGAGATAGGCTTAGAAGCAGCCATAATTTTATGACCTCGTAACAGAGCGCTTGTTAAGTTATAAAAGCATCGAAAATATAACGGATCTAAACAATATACCGAAACCTTGTCCATAAATTATTAATGCGCAAGCTACATATTTAATATTTGTGGGGTAGCAGAACGTTGAATTAGGCTAAATAGCAAGTTTGTAAATTTGTTATGTTAATTCAAGTGAGAATGGTGACATGAGTAACGAAAAGAATAGTAGATTTAGGTACATACATTAAATAATAGATCTTATTTAATGCTTACTAGATCTGCTATCCGCCTAAAGCTTATGGTTAGAATTAAGTAACGGCCTCTAAGCTTTTAATCTAAAGATTGAAGCGATGAGAAAATCTTTTATTATGAAATAGACGACATTTATCTAGTGAAAAATGTACAGGAAAAATCGTAATATAGTAACCGTACCTAGAAACCGACTATGGTAAGCTAGTAGAGAATACGAAGGCGTAATTGAGATAACAATCATAAAGGAACTCGGCAAATTGACTATCGTAACTTCGGGATAAGTAGGGCTCATTATTCTTGATTAATATCAGGTAAAGAGGAAGAAACATAAAATAATGTTGTACGACTGTTTAATTAAAACACAGCACTTTGCTTAAAGATTAAAAATCTATGTATAAAGTGTGATATCTGCCCGGTGCCGGCTGGCTAACAGAGATAATTGAATATATTACTATTTGATGTCAACGGAAGCCCCGGTTAAAGGCGGCCTTAACGTGAGGGTCCTAAGGTAGCGAAATGCCTTGGCCGTTAAATGCGGTCTTGCATGAATGGTGTAACGATACAACAGCTGTCTCTATGATTGACTCAGTGAAATTGGAATAGCTGTGCAGATACAGCTTACCTCTAGTTAGACGAGAAGACCCTATGCAGCTTTACTGTCACTAATTATAGATTTTGATGAACAATTTTCAGACTAAAAGGGAATTGATTAAATATTCATGAGAAACCTTTATTTTTTTCTTCATTTGAATGAATTGATATACCTACAAACGTTAGTATATCATCCTAGTTCAGCCTAGTTTCTTAGTTTACTAAGAAATAGGTACCCTTGGAGAGGAACTATTGCTAGGGGACAGTTTATGTGGGGCACAGACCCTGTAAAGAGTAAACAGGTGTGTCTAATAATTATTTTTATTTTGTTTGCTATTTTTTTATAAATCGTATTTACTTTGATATAACTGTAACATAGTATTTCGTAAGAAAACTATATGATTATATTTATATCGAAAATTTAGGTAAGATTTTGACTATACTGAAATTAGAGATAATTTAAAATTTTATGTAATTTTTTACTAAAGTTTTATAGTTATTTAAACTTACGTTTAAATAATTATGTTTTTAATATCTAAAAAGCTCAACGGCTTAATCTTGCCTTACTGTTTGATTATCGACAAATCTTACAGTTGCGTAAGCAGGGCATAGGATCACAAGATGCAATAAGGAAAGATCTTGGATTATTGGAAAAGCTACGCTAGGGATGTTTGTCCCTTAATCTTTTAGTGTACACACAAAAGAATTATTATAAATTGGGTAAATTTCAAGAATTACTACGTAAATTAAAGCTACGATAGTAAACTTGAAGCGAAATTTATCTTAGCATAATATAAGATAAAAACGTTCAACGACTATTTGGTGAGTGTTATGCATAGCTTGTATACAAGTTACAACACAATAATCCTTTATTACTACCCAACATTTTACTGTTATATATTGAATTAATACAAAAAAGAAAATAAGCTAAATATGGAAAAAAATACAAAATTAATGCGCAAGCTACATATTTTATTATCTAAAGTACCTCAAAAAATTACTTTAAATAATAAAATCGCTGATATAAGAAAAACAAAGTATTTACCTTCTTTCTCTAAAGAATGAAAAGATACTATTTATTCTTATAATAAAAATACTATGAAGAATATACCGAGTCATCATCTTAATATTAATAAGATAATACAAAGTTATTTTAATTTATATTTCTCTACTAATAAAAATAATCAAAACAAAAGATTTATATCTCCTGGTAAATATATTACTATGAAAAGAAGACGTAATCTTTTAAGAAAGATTTATGTTAGTAATCCGGATATTAAATATACTAATAATAAAGCAATTATTACTTTATTTACATTAAATAGAGAAAGAAATTATTTATTAAAAAAATATATTAAAACGAATAAAAAAATACAAAGTTATTTAATGCAACGTTATTTATTTTTATATAAAAATAATATAATGAATTTATACAATATTTTGTGCGCAAGCCATAATTATAAAAATAAACATATAAGTTATTTTTTATTAAGAAATAAAAATAAATTTATACAATATAAATTAAAATATTTAAGTAAATTTTTATTATTAAAAAATTTATATTTAAAAAGAGTATGAAGTCAAATAATAAAAACTTTTATTAAAAGACATTTAATATTCTTAAGAAAATATGAATTATTATATTCATTAAATCAATTAAAATTTAATAAATTAACTTTATTAAATAAACTAAGTTTATTATTAAATAAAATTTTAGGTAAAAAAATTGAATATAATATAATAAACCTAAAATCTATAATATTTAATAGTGATTTATTCACTCAAGCTATAACTTTAAAATTTCAAAAAAGAAAATCATTTAACTATAAAAAAAATATATTAAGTATATTAGGTAGAGTGAATTTTCCATATTTTAAAGATGTAGTAGGCTCCGCCTATAATGAGAGTACAAATTACATATTAAATAAATATAAAGATGGTAAAATTTTATCTTATGTAAATAACCATCAAAATTTAGATAATTTTATTAATAAAATACATAACGCTACGAATAAAAATATACATAAAGAAATATTTAATTCAATTCAATATAAAAATATTGAAGGTATAAGAATAGAAACTAATGGTAGATTAACTAAACGTTATAGAGCCGATAGAGCTGTTCATTATAGAAAATGAAAAGGTGGATTACAAAAAACATCTTTAAATTCAACTTTATTTAGAGGAAATGTAAACCCTAATATATCATACTCTATAGTTAATAATACACGTCGTGTAGGTTCATTTGCTATCAGAGGTTGAATATCAGGTAAATAATACATTATTTAGAGCTTTATATACGAAGTAGCTCATCAATATATACACATAAAATGAAGACATAGTCTGAACCAGTTTGAAAGAATTGGAAATTATTTATGATAACAAATAGAACAGGCTAATTTGCGCAAGAGTGTACAAAATGAGTGCGCGGTTTGGCACCTCGATGTCGGCTTAACTTATCCTCATGGATGCAGAAACTATGTAGGGTGCGACTGTTCGTCGATTAAAAAGTTACATGAGCTGGGTTAAATACGTCGTGAGACAGTATGGTTTCTATCTTCTAGAGGGAATTAGAATAAAATAAGAACGAACTTTTGTACGAAAGGAACAAGAATGATTTTTTTAAATTATAGTTACTAACCTATGGTTTACCTGTTGTTTATATGCCCTGTTATTAAATATATAGATTGTATTAATATAAATATATTAATAGATTAGTATTATGTTAGATCAATACGATACTAATTCAGCAATGCTATCTATATAGATGTATATATTTTAATATATACAGAGGATGTATCGTTCACTAGGATAATATATTATATAGGCACGGCAGGAAAGCTAAGTTGGTTAAGGATAAGTGCTGAAAGCATATAGGCACGAAGCTTATCTTAAGATATTTCTTAAATATATGTATTAGAATAATACACAATAGGCTTTCTTTGTAAGAATCTAGAGATTTGTAAGATGAAAGTACTAATTTTATAAGTTACTATATATATATATATCATTTTTATTAATAGCCTGATTAGCATAAAAGTAATGCAATTGTTTTGTAATCAATAGAAGCAAGTGCGATACTTGCATTGGGCTTAAGGATTAGTAGTCAAGTGGTAAGACATAGCTCTTTCAATGCTACCATCGCAGGTTCGATCCCTGTCTAGTCTATAGCGGATTAGTGTAATAGAAACACGTTCGGCTCATGATCGAAAAATATTGGTGCAATTCCTTTGTCCGCGTATTTAATACAGCTTAGTTTATAGGGTAGTTTATTAAGCTAATAGTATGCATGTTTCACAGTGAAGCGTGTAGCCTACAAAATAAAAGCTAAAGTTTAGAATATATAGTATAATATAATATATATAGTATTTAATACTAAGTTATATGGGGTTATAGCTTAATCGGTAAAGCATACTGCTCATAACAGTACTTATAAGTGTTCAAGTCACTTTAGCCCTATATGTCCAAGTGGTGAAATTGGTAAACACAACAAACTTAAGCTTTGTAGACTTCGGTCTTGAAGGTTCAAGTCCTTTCTTGGATATTAGGGGATATAATTCAATTGGTAGAATGTTAACTTTGCACGTTAAAAGCCTAGGTTCGATTCCTAGTTTCTCCAAGCTTGTGAAGCTCAATTGGTTGAGCGAAATATTGAAGCTATTTAGGTTGTAAGTTCGAATCTTATCACGAGCAATAGATAGCACAGGGATTTTAGTATAACGGTGAATGCATATGACTTTTAATCATCAAAATGTAGGTTCGATTCCTACAAATCCTATATAAATATGCCGGAATTGGTAGACGGGGTGGTTTTAGGAGCCATTGAATTTATATTCGTATAGGTTCGATTCCTATTATTTATACCATATCTCGTAGATTAATAGGTAAATCATGAATTTTTGGTATTCAATAGTGGGTGTTCGAATCACCTCGAGATAAAGCCCTCCACCATCGCTACGCTCGATGGTGGGGGCCATGGCAAGGTGGTTATAGTTCAATCGGTAGAGCAGCTATTTGTGGCATAGCAAGTTCCCTGTTCGAACCAGGGTTTCCACCCAAAGCGTGCTTATTACTCAGTAAGGTAAGCTATGCCTGAGTAGTTCAATGGTTAGAACACTGATCTCATACATTGGTAATAAGAGTTCGATTCTCTTCTCAGGCTAAGTATTATGATAATTATTTCTATTTTATCTCTTTTACTTTCGAATGCCGTTAATTTAAGACGTGATGTATCTATTCTATATAATAGAATAGCTATACTTATTTTACTATATTGTATAGTACATGATTATACTTCTTTAACTGTAGTAACTAAAGGAATAGGACTACATGGAGGTTTATTATTAATTAACAATCTTACACAAATATTTCATATTTTTGTTTTTATTGTTACTATTTTTATTTTAACTTTAACAAGTTTTTACCCTAGAAAAGTTTGAGTATCTGAATATTCTTCAATCAAAGATCTTTTATTTAATAAGTTTATATACTATAATACTAAAATTATTAATAAAATGGGTGAACATTTAAAAATTATAGAATATCCTTTAATTTTATTATTTATTGTTAGCGGTGCTATATTTTTAATGTCTAGTAATGATTTAATTACTATATTTTTATCTATTGAATTACAAAGTTATGGTTTATATATTTTAAGTACTGTATATAGAAATTCAGAATTATCGACTACTGGTGGATTAATTTACTTTTTATTGGGAGGATTAAGTTCTTGTTTTATATTATTAGGTACTGCTTTATTATATGCTAATAGTGGTAGTACTAGCTTAGATAGTTTATATATTATTACAAGTATTAGTGATATACATAGCTCTACTAATGATTTATGATACTCACCTAATTATATAAGTTTATCTTTAGTTATATTTACTGTAGGATTTTTATTTAAAATTAGTGCAGCACCATTTCACTTCTGATCTCCAGATGTTTATGATGCTATACCTACTATTGTTACTACTTTTGTAGCATTGATTGCAAAAATATCTATATTAATATTATTATTACAATTAGTATATTATACTAATGCAGATATTACTATGAATAATTGAACATTTATACTATTAATTAGTTCATTATTTTCTTTAGTTGTAGGTACTGTTGTTGGTTTAACTCAATTTAGAATAAAAAGATTATTAGCTTATAGTACAATTTCACATATTGGATTTATGTTATTAGCTTTAAGTATTTCTAATATTGAATCGACACAAGCACTTATATTTTATTTAACTCAATATATAATTAGTAATTTAAATGCATTTATTATATTATTAGCTATAGGATATTCATTATATTGCTATACTAGTGATAATAAAGAACATGAAGAATTATTAGATAAAACAAATTCACCTATCCAGTTAATAACACAATTAAAAGGTTATTTCTTTATAAATCCTGTTTTAGCTTTAAGTTTAACTATTACTATCTTTTCATTTGCTGGAATACCTCCTTTAGTAGGGTTCTTTGGTAAACAGATGGTATTAAGTGCTGCCTTAGATCAAGGTTTATATTTCATAACTTTAATTGCTATATTAACTAGTGTTATAGGAGGAATATATTATTTAACTATTATTAAAGAAATGTTTTTTAGTAAATCAGATTATAAAGTAAATACTTTATTAGAAAATTTCAAATTAAAAGGTAATGTTTATAATAATAATAATAGCATAAAGAGTGTAGAATATAATTATAAAAATATAGTTTTATCTAGCCCTATATCATTTATTATATCTATTCTTACTTTAACTATATTATTGTTCTTATTTATGAACAAAGAATGACTTAGCATGAGTACCATATTGGTACAATTAATATTTAATAGTTAATGAGTGGTACAACTTTTCTTTTTATTTTTGTGTGTGTAATAGCTATATTATTTTTAGCTTTAAATTTTATATTAGCTCCCCATAACCCTTACCAGGAAAAATATAGTATATTTGAATGTGGTTTCCATAGTTTTTTAGGTCAAAATAGAACACAATTTGGTGTTAAATTCTTTATATTTGCATTGGTTTATCTATTATTAGATCTAGAAATATTAGTAATATATCCTTATGGATTAAGTAGCTATGAAAATGGTATATATGGTTTAATTATCGTATTATTATTTATAGGTATAATTACAGCAGGTTTTGTATTTGAATTAGGTAAAGGTGCTTTAAAAATAGATAGTAGACAATCTTATAATTATTTTAATGTACAATCAACTAAAAATTTTATCAATACATTTTTTGAAAATAAATAACTTAATGCGTTAGCTATACATGCTACTATTTTAATAAAACAAAACTATAGGCTTGTTAGCAAGCTACTAAAATATATAAGCCTAAAAATATAATAATAATTTTATACTATCTATGGCCTATTTTTTGGAATAAAAAAAATAGCACAGACTAGTCCTGTATTTTTTCGCAAAAGGTAGATTTTATGAAATTTTTATTCTAAGTTAATGGGCTATAGGCTGCATGTTTCACAGTGAAGTGGGCACGCCTATATAAAGCTCGTAAATAAATTATGACCATTTAATTATTATTATAATATAAATATGTTACAATCTTCAAAAATAATAGGAGCAGGATTAGCTACTGTAGGTTTAGCAGGAGCAGGAGTAGGAATTGGAGTAGTTTTCGGTTGCTTAATATTAGGTGTTGCTAGAAACCCTTCATTAAAAAACCAATTATTCTCATATTCTATTTTAGGATTTGCTTTCTCAGAAGCAACTGCATTATTTGCATTAATGATGGCATTATTATTATTATATGTTGCTTAATTAAAGAGCTTGCGCCTTCAATATATTAGTAGCGCAAGCTAAGGCTTAGCCTACTAATTTATTATAAGGGATGGAGGTGGGTGCGCGTAAGCGCAATTAAAAATTTCTTATTTAGAAATGAATATTTAAAATAATATGACAAATATATTAAATTCAATTATTAGCTTTGATGCTCCTGAAGCATGAGGTATTTATTTCCAAGATAGTGCTACTCCTCAAATGGAAGGATTAATAGAATTACATGATAATATTATGTATTATTTAGTTTTAATATTATTTGGTGTAGGATGAGTATTATTTTCAATAGTGAAAAATTTTGCTATAAAAAATTCACCTATATCTCATAAATATTTAAATCATGGTACATTAATAGAATTAATATGAACAATTACACCAGCATTAGTTTTAATATTAATTGCTTTCCCTTCATTTAAATTATTATATTTAATGGATGAAGTGAATGATCCTTCATTAACTATTATAGCTGAAGGACATCAATGATATTGAAGTTATCAGTATCCTGACTTTATAAATTCAGATGGTGAATTTATAGAATTTGATTCTTATATTGTACCAGATTCAGATTTAGAAGATGGAGGATTAAGAATGTTAGAAGTGGATAACAGAGTTATGTTACCTGAATTAACACATACAAGATTAGTAGCTACAAGTGGTGATGTTATACATTCATTAGCTTGTCCAGCTTTAGGTATTAAATGTGATGCATATCCAGGTAGATTAAATCAATTATCTATCTTTGTTAATAGACCAGGAGTATTCTATGGACAATGTTCTGAAATATGTGGAATATTACATAGCTCAATGCCTCTTGTATTCCAATCTACAGATTTACCAACATTCTTAAATTGATTATACAATGCATAATTATAAAGAGCTTGCTATTAAATATATATAGTAATATTACTATATAAAAGATATTAGTTTAATGGTAGAACAAGACACTACGGATGTCTTGATAATAGTTCGAATCTATTATATCTTTAGGATAAATTTATAAAAATATTAATTAATTAATTAAATGAGTTTAACTTTAGTACTTTTTTTAATAGGAATCTTAGGGTTCGTATTTAATAGAAAAAATATAATATTAATGTTAATCTCAATCGAGATAATGTTAGTATCTATTACATTCTTAATTTTGATAAGTTCTATAAATCTTGACGATATTATAGGACAAACATATGCTATATATATTATTGTTATTGCTGGAGCAGAATCTGCTATAGGTTTGGCTATCTTAGTAGCCTTTTATAGACTTAGAGGAAGTATAGCAATAGAATATAAATAATGTATTTAAGTATAATTATATTACCATTATTAGGTTCAATAGCATCTGGTTTTTTTGGTAGAAAGATCGGTATATCAGGTAGTCGTATATTAAGTTGTATTACTATATTTATGACTACAACATTTGCTATAATAGGGTTTTTTGAAGTAGGATTTAATAATAATCCTGTATCAATAAATTTATTTAAATGATTAGATAGTGAATCATTTAATATAGCATGAAATTTCCAATTTGATAGCTTAACAGTATCAATGTTAATTCCTGTATTAATAATAAGTTCATTAGTACATTTTTACTCTATAGGCTATATGAGTCATGATCCTCATAGCCAAAGATTTTTCAGTTATTTAAGTTTATTTACTTTCATGATGATTATCTTAGTAACAGGTAATAATTATTTATTAATGTTTGTAGGATGAGAAGGTGTTGGTGTTTGTTCTTATTTATTAGTTAGTTTCTGATTCACTAGAATAGCGGCTAATCAAAGTTCTTTATCTGCATTCTTAACAAATAGAGTAGGTGATGCTTTCTTAACTATAGGAATGTTTATAATATTATGATCTTTAGGTAATTTAGATTATAGTATAGTATTTTCATTAGCTCCTTATATTAATGAAAATATAATAACTATTATAGGTATATGTTTATTAATAGGTGCAATGGCTAAAAGTTCACAAGTGGGTCTTCATATTTGATTACCTATGGCGATGGAAGGTCCTACACCTGTTTCTGCGTTAATTCATGCTGCTACTATGGTTACAGCTGGAGTATATTTATTAATACGTTCATCACCATTGATAGAATATAGTTCTACAGTATTATTAATATGTTTGTGATTAGGTGCTATTACAACAGTATTTAGTTCATTAATTGGTTTATTCCAACAAGATATTAAAAAAATTATAGCTTATTCTACAATGAGTCAATTAGGAATGATGGTTATCGCTATAGGTTTATCATCATATAATATAGCTATTTTCCATTTAGTAAATCATGCTTTCTATAAAGGATTATTATTCTTAGGTGCAGGTGCTGTAATTCATGCTGTAGCTGATAACCAAGATTTAAGAAGATATGGTGGATTGATATCATTCTTACCTTTAACTTATACTGTTATATTAATAGCTAGTCTTAGTTTAGTAGCCTTCCCTTTCATGACAGGATTCTATAGTAAAGATTTCATATTAGAATCTGCATTTGGTCAATATCATTTTAGTAGTATTAGTGTTTATTTTATAGCTACTATTGGTGCTATATTTACAACATTATATTCAGTAAAAGTTATTTATTTAACATTTATAGCTAACCCTAACGGGCCTATACAATATTATAAAAATGCACATGAAGGAGATATATTCTTAAGTTTACCTTTAGTAATATTAGCTATATTCTCTATATATTTTGGTTACTTAACTAAAGACATATTTATAGGATTAGGGTCAGGTTTCTTTATTGACAATAGTATATTCATACACCCTATGCATGAAATATTAATTGATACAGAATTTGCTGTACCTACTATATTTAAATTATTACCATTTATATTTACAATATCATTCTCAGTATTAGCTATAATTTATCCAGAATTTATGCCTAACAGTGTAACAAACTTTAAATTATCTAATATTGGATATTATATATTTGGTTTCTTTAACCAACGTTTTTTAATAGAATATTTCTATAATAAATACATAGTTAATACTGTATTAGACATTGGAGGTCAAACTACAAAGATATTAGATAAAGGAAGTATAGAATGAGTAGGTCCTTATGGTATAGGATTATCATTACAAAAAGTAAGTAAAACAATATCAAGTTTACATACAGGTATAGTAACAGACTACGCATTATATATATTATTAGCAATTTGTTTCTATATATCTATATTTACTTTCGTATCTATATTCAATGATATAATCAATGTTATAACATTATCAAGTGTATTAGTTTTATTAGGAACTAAATATTATATAAAAAACTAACTTAATTATATAGTTTGAAGATTAATAAGGAACTTATTATCGTTTAGTTTTATAAAGCTAAGAAAATTTTTTATAATTTGTATTAATTACAGTAATAGGCATGCATACTTCTATACGAAGTATAGAGCATGCCTATAAAAATAAATTATACAGTGCTATAGGCTGCTAGTTTTGTAATAAAACATGCATGCCTATACTAAAATAAACTGTGAGTCAAATTATTTATCAAAAAGTCAATGAGAATATTAAAAAGTCATCCTTTATTAAAATTACTTAATGCTTATATAATTGATCATTCACAACCAACTAATATAAATTATTTATGAAACTTTGGTTCATTATTAGGTTTATGTTTAGGTATACAAATAATTACAGGAGTTACATTAGCTATGCATTATAACCCTAGTGTAGCTGAAGCATTTAATTCTGTAGAACATATCATGCGTGATGTAAACAATGGATGATTAATCCGTTATTTACATAGTAATACTGCATCAGCTTTCTTCTTTTTAGTGTATTTACACATAGGAAGAGGGTTCTACTACGGATCATATAGATCACCAAGAACATTAGCTTGAATCTTAGGTGTAATTATACTTATTTTAATGATGGGTATAGGATTCTTAGGTTATGTATTACCTTATGGACAAATGTCTTTATGAGGGGCTACAGTTATTACAAATTTAATTAGTGCTATTCCATGAATAGGGCAAGATATAGTTGAGTTCATTTGAGGAGGTTTCTCTGTAAACAATGCAACTTTAAACAGATTCTTTGCATTACATTTTGTATTACCATTTGTATTAGCTGCATTAGTTATCATGCATTTAATAGCTGTTCATGAAACAGCTGGAGCAAGTAACCCTTTAGGTACACCAGCATATTATGATAGAATACCATTTGCACCATATTACTTATTTAAAGATTTAATAACAATCTTTTTATTTATGTTTGGTTTAAGTATATTTGTATTCTTCATGCCTAATGTATTAGGAGATAGTGAAAATTATATAATGGCTAACCCAATGCAAACACCAGCTGCTATAGTACCTGAATGATATTTATTACCATTCTATGCTATATTAAGATCTATACCTAATAAATTATTAGGTGTAATAGCTATGTTTGCATCATTAGTAATTTTAATGGTATTACCTAAAACAGATTTAGGAATTACTAAAGGTTTACAATTTAGACCTTTAAGTAAAATAGCATTCTACTTATTTGTAACTAATTTCTTATTATTATTACAATTAGGTGCTAAACATGTTGAAAGTCCATTTATAGAATTTGGACAAATAAGTACAGCTTTATATTTTGCTTATTATTTAATAATAATGCCAGGTGTAAGTATATTAGAAAATACTTTAATCGATTTATCACAAAAAGGTAAATAATTAATTTAGAAGAAATAGTACATATTATTTTGTTAGTAGGCATGTGTTTACACAATCCTATAATTTGCTTATAAAGCAAACTAATAACAAAAGGTGATGATTGTAAAAGGTTTACACTTTAATTGCAAATTAAAAGTTTGAGGTTCGATTCCTCCATTATCTTAAATTAAATTTATATAATAAGTTACTATAAAAAATTATAGAAAATCATTTGTAGGCATGCATACTTCTATACGAAGTATAGAGCCAGCCTATGTTTTGTTTATAAACAAAACTATCTAATTTGTTATTTTGTTAATAGGCATGTGTTTACACAATCCTATAATTTGCTTATAAAGCAAAGTTTATAACTTAAAATACATTACTACTATTATATAAAAAAATTTATAAGAGTATTGCATTAAATTTTTGCTATAAAGTAGATAAAATTTTTCTTAATTTATACAATATCTCTATAAAATATTTTGAATAAGGACAATTTAAGATCTCAAATGTCAATGGATATAGAAAGATGATTTAATTCTACTAATGCCAAAGATATTGGTACTTTATATTTAATATTTGCCTTATTTTCAGGGTTATTAGGTACAGCATTTTCTGTATTAATAAGATTAGAATTAAGTGGACCTGGGGTTCAATTTATAGCAAATAATCAATTATATAACAGTATAATAACAGCTCACGCTATATTAATGATATTCTTCATGGTTATGCCTGCTTTAATAGGAGGATTCGGTAACTTCTTAATGCCTTTAATGATAGGAGGTCCTGATATGGCATTCCCTAGATTAAATAATATTAGTTTCTGATTATTACCACCTAGTTTATTATTATTAATATTCTCTGCTTGTATAGAAGGTGGAGTAGGTACAGGATGAACTTTATATCCTCCATTATCAGGATTACAAAGTCATAGTGGACCTAGTGTGGATTTAGCTATATTTGCTTTACACTTATCAGGGGTAAGTAGTTTATTAGGTGCTATAAACTTTATAACTACAATAGCTAATATGAGAACACCTGGTATTAAATTACACAAATTAACTTTATTTGGGTGAGCAGTAGGTATTACAGCTATATTATTATTATTATCATTACCTGTATTAGCTGGTGGAATTACTATGATATTAACAGATAGAAATTTTAATACTTCATTCTTTGAAGTAGCCGGTGGTGGAGATCCTATATTATTCCAACATTTATTCTGATTCTTCGGACATCCTGAGGTTTATATATTAATTGTACCAGGATTTGGTATAATTAGTACAACAATTTCAGCGAATTCTAATAAACCTATATTTGGTTATATTGGTATGGTTTACGCTATGATGTCTATTGGTATATTAGGTTTCATTGTTTGAAGTCATCATATGTATACAGTAGGTTTAGATGTAGATACTAGAGCTTATTTTACAGCTGCTACATTAATCATTGCAGTTCCAACTGGAATTAAAATATTCTCTTGATTAGCTACTTGCTATGGAGGATCTATTAAAATGACAGCTTCTATGTTATTCTCATTAGGATTCGTATTTATGTTTACTATTGGAGGATTATCAGGTGTTGTTTTAGCTAACGCATCATTAGATATAGCATTCCATGATACATATTATGTAGTTGCTCATTTCCATTATGTATTAAGTATGGGTGCAGTATTCGCTATATTTGCAGGATGATATTATTGAATCCCTAAAATAATTGGATTAAACTATGATTTACAATTAGCTAAAGTACAATTCTGATTATTGTTTATTGGAGTTAATGTAACATTCTTCCCACAACATTTCTTAGGTTTACAAGGTATGCCTAGAAGAATTGGAGATTATCCTGATGCTTTTGCAGGATGAAATTTAATTAGTAGTGTTGGATCTATTATAAGTGTAGTTGCCGCTTGATTATTCTTATATATTGTTTACAGACAATTATTAGATGGTAAAGTTGCAAGTAGAAATCCTTGATTAATACCAGGATTCTATACTGATATTTTACAAAGTAATTTAAACAGATCTTATAGTAGTTTAGAATGAGGATTATCAAGTCCACCTAAACCTCATGCTTTCGTTAGTTTACCATTACAATCTAAAATATAATTTTTTTTTAATAAAATATGCATTTCGTATATGTTTAGTCATAGGATATAGAATATTAAATAAGTTTTATTTTGAAGTATAATACTTCAAGTCTCATTAGCTCAATGGCAGAGCTTAATACTTCTAATATTATGATCCTAGTTCGATTCTGGGATGAGACTATTATCTTTATTAATCTATATTTTTATTTAGTAGCGTAGCCTACTAAAGATATAGCTATAAATTATTAATTATATAAAGCTATGGAAATATGTTAAATTAATGCGCTACGAAGTGCTACATATTTCTATTATTATCTTATTCTTTTATAGGTTATTTTATTAATAAGCTCTCTATACGACAATAGGCTTGTTCACTCTGAAGCGGGCACACCTACTAATATAAATTAATAGATAAAACCTATTAAATATAAATTTTATAGCATGCTTCTATACGAAGCATACAGTGCACAAATGATTATTTCATCTCCTTACTCTATTAATATTAGCTTGCATTAGTGCATTATATTAATAGTAGAAAAGAAAGCTTAATATAAAATAGTATATTATTAGTCTAGATACTATATAATATAAGTTTATTTATGTAAGTTTTTAATAAATTAATTTAATGCCTACTATAAACATTAATAAATAAATAATATTAATGCTATAACTATTAGCTTATTTAGCTACCATAGCGCAAAAGCTAAGGATGTAGCTATAAATTATTATTTATAATTATTTATTAATTGTAATTAGATAAAAACAATGAATATAACTATTCTATCTATAATAGAAACTATTATTTTAATGCTTCCAGCATTATTAGTAGTAGCTTATGTAACAGTAGCTGAAAGAAAAACAATGGCTAGTATGCAAAGAAGATTAGGGCCTAATGCTGTAGGGTATTATGGTTTATTACAAGCTTTTGCTGATGCTTTAAAATTGATATTAAAAGAATATATAGCTCCTACTCAAGCTAATTTAGTATTATTCTTTTTAGGTCCTATTGTTACTTTAATATTTGCCTTATTAGGATATGCTGTAATACCATATGGTCCTGGTTTATCGTTAGGTGATATGGAATTAGGAATATTATTTATGTTAGCTGTATCATCATTAGCCACATATGGAATTTTATTAGCAGGATGAAGTGCTAATAGTAAATATGCTTTCTTAGGTTCATTAAGAAGTACAGCTCAATTAATAAGTTATGAATTAGTATTAAGTTCTGTATTATTAATAATAATTATAATTAATAATACACTAAATTTAAATATTAACGTACAATTTCAAAAAATTGTGTGATTAGCTTTACCTTTATTTTGTATATTAATTATATTCTTTATAGGATCTGTAGCCGAAACAAATAGAGCACCATTTGATTTAGCAGAAGCAGAATCGGAATTAGTTAGTGGATTTATGACAGAACATGCCGCTGTAATTTTCGTATTCTTTTTCTTAGCTGAATATGCTAGTATAGTATTAATGTGTATATTTACAAGTATATTATTTTTAGGTGGTTATTTAATAGATATACATTTAATTTATTTATTTGATATAATCAATAGTATATATGCTTATTTATTCGATATAGATTGATTAGAATCAATTACTTACGTTAAATTCAGAGAGCAATTAACTGGTTCATCATTAAATGGATTATTATCTAGTTTAATTTTAGGTATAAAAAGTTCAATGATGGTATTTATATTTATTTGAGTGAGAGCATCATTTCCTAGAATACGTTTTGATCAATTAATGTCATTCTGTTGAACAGTGTTATTACCTATATTATTTGCTTTCATTGTATTTATACCTTCTTTATTATATATTTTAAATATATCATTTATTAATATAAGTTTATTTTAATAATAAGTTTATCTCTATAAGGCATGCTTGCTTCGATACGAAGTATAGAGCAGTAGCCCTGTTTATTTATTATGTTGAGACTATAATTATAGGCATGCATATTTCATTGCTGTATATGAAATATAGAAGCCAGCAAGCAAGTCTATAAATAAGTGATAGTTCTATAACCATGTTCATAATAATATCAAAATAATATAGAAATTTTTTATTTTATTCAAATGTTATTATCTTCATTATTAACAATACCTTTAATAGGTACAATTATAGTTTCTAGTTTAGATTCATATAAAAATACATCTATTAAATCTATAGCATTAATAACAAGTATAATTAATTTAATTCTTTCATTAGTAATATTTATATTATTTAATAGTAGTACTAATCAATTTCAATATATACAAGAACATCATAATGTTCAATTATTTGATATATATTTAGGAGTAGATGGTATATCTATTTATTTTATATTATTAACTACAATAATAATGCCTATAGCCTTATTATCTAATTGAGATTCAATTAAAGAAAATGTTAAATCATATTTAATTATTATGTTATTATTAGAAACATTATTATTAGCTGTATTTATGGCTTTAGATGTTATGTTATTCTATATTTTCTTCGAAAGTATATTACCTCCTTTATTTATATTAATAGGAATATTTGGGTCAGATAATAAAGTAAATGCAAGTTACTATTTATTTTTATATACATTATGAGGTTCATTATTTTTATTATTATCAATATTAAGTATATCATCAATTATGGGTAGTACAGATTTTGATACATTATTTAAATTAAATTTTGAATATACAACTCAAGTATTCTTATTTATTGGTATATTTATAGCTTTTGCTGTAAAAACACCTACAATTTTCTTAAATAATTGATTATTAAAAGCTCACGTTGAAAGTCCTTTAGGTGGTAGTATAGTATTAGCTGCTATAGTATTAAAATTAAGTTTATATGGTATATTTAGATTAATATTACCTATATTACCTAAAGCATCATTAGATTATACATTTGTAATATATACCATAGCAGTAATTACTATAATTTATGCTAGTTTTAGTACATTAAGAACAACTGATATAAAAGAATTAATTGCTTATAGTTCTGTATGTCATGCAGCGGTTTATTTAATCGGAGTATTTAGTAATACAATTCAAGGGTTAGAAGGAAGTATAATCTTAGGATTATCTCACGGATTTGTATCAAGTGGATTATTTATATGTGCTGGAGGTGTATTATATGATAGAACAGGTACAAGAAGTATATTTTTCTATAGAGGTGTTGCTCAATTAATGCCTATTTTTGCTATATTATTCTTCTTATTAGCATTAGGTAATTGTGGAGCTCCATTAACATTAAACTTTATAGGTGAATTTATGTCATTATACGGGATAATTGAAAGATTACCTGTATTAGGAGTATTTGCATGTTCATCAATAGTATTCTCAGCTGCATATACAATATATATGTTTAATAGAACAGCATTTGGTGGTTCATTTACTAGATTCTTAGAAGAAAGTGTATACGATGTAAATAAAAGAGAATTTATCTTATTATTTATATTAGTAGCCTTTACAATAGTATTAGGAATTTATCCTTCTATTATATTAAATGTATTAGATTATTCAATGAATAATTTAATATATAGTGTATAATATATATATATATTATATAATTGTTACTCTTTATGACGTATGTAAATTATAAAATAAAAGTAGAATAAAATGCCTCAATTAACACCTTTTTACTATATGAATGAAATAGTGTTTGCTTTCGCAATCATTGTAATAGTATTATATATATCATCTAAATACATTTTACCAAGAATAGTTCGTTTATTCTTATCACGTATGTTTATTAATAAAATATAATATTATTTTATAACTAAAGTTATATTAATTAGTTTTTCTCAAGACATATATATAATTAGTAGTTCAAACTACTAATGTTAAATCAAAACATATTATTCACAGAAATAAGAAGTCCCTTAGATCAATTTGAAATAAGAGATATCTTAAATTTAGAAATATTAGGTGGTAATTTACACTTATCATTAACAAATATAGGTTTATACTTAACAATTGGATGTGTATTAGTATTAGGCTTATCAATATTAAGTACTAATTATAATAAATTAGTAAGTAATAACTGATCAATAGCTCAAGAATCATTATATGTAACAATACACAACATAGTAACAAGCCAAATTAATCCAGGAAGAGGTCAAATCTATTTCCCTTTAATGTATACATTATTTGTATTTATTTTAATAAATAATTTAATCGGTATGGTTCCTTATAGTTTTGCATCAACAGGTCATTTCGCCTTAACATTTGCTTTAAGTTTCACAATCGTATTAGCAGCTACAATAATAGGATTTAAAGAACATGGATTAAAATTCTTTTCATTATTAGTACCAGCTGGTTGTCCATTAGTGTTATTGCCTTTATTAGTAACAATAGAATTAATATCATATTTAGCTAAAAATGTATCATTAGGTTTAAGATTAGGAGCTAATATAACATCAGGTCATATGTTATTAAGTATATTAAGTGGATTTGTATACAATATAATGAATTCAGGAATAATCTTCTTTATAATAGGATTAATACCATTAACATTTATAATAATGTTCTCAGGATTAGAGTTAGTAATAGCCTTTATACAAGCACAAGTGTTTGTAGTATTAGCATCAGCTTATATTAAAGATGGATTAGACTTACATTAATAAGCCCCATTTATAGCTTTATTGTTTTTATATTTATAAACGTAAAGCTTTACCTTAAAGTAAAAGAAAATTATGTAATTAGGGAAAATTATATAATAATAATATTGAATATAAATATAATAATATATAAATATTCTAATTAGAAATTAATAAAAAAGTTTTTCATAACTAATATAAATAATGAAAATAAAAATTTTCAATAAAAAAGTACAATTCATAGATTTGCTTCTACTTCGTAGAAAAGTAAGCAAGCTTATCAAAACATAATATAGTTTATTTCTTTTCTTTAAAAAATTAGAACAAATAGTAATATAGTTGAGTTTGGTGATGGCTCTGATTGAACACTGTCCAAGTGCTTGACACATGCTAATCGAACGTTTTAATTATGGCTTTATTTCTGCGCGAGCGATTAAAGCTCTAATTAAAAAGTGGTGTACAGGTGAGTATAATAATATTTTATGCCGACCTTAGAGTGAAGGTAAATCCTTCATATAATAAAGGGATTAAGTATTCCCGCTTTAAGAGGACGATAAATATTTTCGGGATAGGTAGTAGTGAAGGTTATGTCTTCACTAGCCTTAACTCTCGTAGTCGAAGCTGAAAGGTTAATCGACCACATTGGGTCTGAAAAAAGCCCAATGCAAGTTAGTACAGCAGTGAGGAATATTGGTCAATGGCCTAACGGCTGAACTGGCAACTTGGAGAAGTGTTAAGTCTTTAATTTTGAATCCTTAGCTTACTTTGTAAGTTAAGGCTAGATTTAAACAAAAATTAAAGATTAAATTAGTATTGAATGAAACTTTGTTTATATATCGATAATGACGATATATATATTATGTCTTGACCAATTACGTGCCAGCAGTCGCGGTAATACGTAAGAGACTAGTGTTATTCATCTTAATTAGGTTTAAAGGGTACTCAAACGGTCTGCTTCGCATAAAAAGACTAGAGTTATATAGAAGAAGGTAGTACCTTAAGTGTAGAGATTATATTTGGTCATACTCGAGGGACTTAGAAAAGGCGTAGGCAACCTTCTAAGCAATAACTGACGTTGAAGGACGAAGGCATAGGTCACGAACAGGATTAGATACCCAAGTAGTCTTTGCAGTCAATGATGAATGCCATAGGTTAGATAAAAATTTAGTCTATAAATGAAAGTGTAAGCATTTCACCTCAAGAGTAATGTGGCAACGCAGGAACTGAAATCACTAGACCGTTTCTGACACCAGTAGTGAAGTATGTTGTTTAATTCGATAATCCACGAAAAACCTTACCACAATTTGTATATTTTACAGGAGTTGCACGGCTGTCTGCAGTTGATGTTGTGAAACTGTGGTTTCCATGAATTAACACAATCCCTTGCTTTATTTTTGTAAATTACTATAAAGCATTTGACCCAAGAATATGGGAAGAAAAAAGGGAGTAAGACAAGTCATCATGGCCTTAATATTGTGGGCTATAGACGTGCCACATAAGCCTATACAAAGAGATGCAAAAATGTGAATTTTAGCAAATCTCCAAAATAGGAAATAAAAAGGATTGTAGTCTGAAATTCGACTACATGAATAAGTAATTACTAGTAATCGTGAATCACCATGTCACGGTGAATGTTTCTCGGATTGGTACTAACCACTCGTCGCATGCTGAAAGGAGTTTATACAATAAGTTTGCTCTTTTATAGTAAAAAAATAAAATAATAAGATTTTATAGCTATTATTATAGAATTCTTCGTATGTATAGCTCTAATTAGTGTTAAGTCGAAATACGGTTCGCGTAGCGGAAGTTGCGCGGGAATAATTAATCTTGAACAATAGATAATAGAGTTAGCTTATTTAAGCTACTCTTAAGGAGGGTTCCTTTATTGGTAAGAAGGGCTAAACTGTAAATTTAGTACATAAATGTTTTGAGGGTTCGAATCCCTCGTCTCCTATTAGATCTAGTAACTTAATTGGTAAAGGATTTCCTTGTCACGGAAATAGATGTCGGTTCGATGCTGATCTAGGTCGATAATATTTTACAGCTGTATTGATAAGGAAAAGTTTCCATTGGTAGGGTAAGACACTTGCTACGTGTTATGTTTTTACATTTAGGTGTTCGATTCACCTTTTTTCCGTTATATAAGCCTTTATAGCTCAACGGTAGAGCATAATACTGTTAATATTATGATAAATGTTCGATTCATTTTAAGGGCTATAGGAAAAATGTAATATGTACCCAGGGACCTGGCACAAGCTAGCCCTTTGTACGCAAGCTATAAAAGATCAGTATTTATAAATAATAAAATTGTTAATTATAAATCAATGTTAGTTATAATTCATAATAATCTCTATAACTCAATGGAAGAGTATAATATTTATAGTATTATAATAAATGTTCAAATCATTTTAGAGGCTAACTATAAATATGGAGGCTAGGCTTTGCCTATTTTTTTATTCAAAAAAAAATAAGACAATAACCAGCTAGTTTCATATAAATAGCTTGTTAACAAGCTATTTAAACTAAACTTTAACTAGAAAAACAATAAATTAAATAAAAATGACAACATCAACAAGAAGCCATTTTCAAGACCATCCTTTTCATTTAGTGTCTCCTAGTCCTTGACCTTTATATACAAGTATATCATTGTTTACTTTAACTGTAAATGGTGCATTATCGATGCATTTATTTAGTAACAGTTACATAGTATTTTTTATAGCTATGGCAACAGTTATAACATCAATGACATTATGATTTAGAGATATTATAGCAGAAGGTACTTATTTAGGTAACCATACATTAGCTGTACAAAAAGGATTAAATTTAGGTGTTATATTATTTATAGTATCTGAAGCTTTATTCTTTGCAGCTATATTCTGAGCATTCTTCCATAGTGCATTAACACCTACAGTAGAATTAGGTGCTCAATGACCACCTATGGGTATAGAACCTGTAAATCCTTTTGAATTACCATTATTAAATACAGTTATATTATTAAGTAGTGGTGCTACTATAACATATGCTCATCATTCTTTAATTAAAGGTGAAAGAAAAGGAGCTATATATGGAAGCATCTTTACAGTATTATTAGCATTAATATTTACTGTATTCCAAGGTGTAGAATATTCAGTATCATCATTTACTATTAGTGATGGTGTATTTGGTACATGTTTCTTCTTTGGTACAGGATTCCATGGATTACATGTTATAATAGGAACAATATTCTTAGCAGTAGGTTTATGAAGAATTATTTCATACCATTTAACAGATCATCACCATTTAGGTTATGAAGCAGGTATATTATACTGACATTTTGTTGATGTAGTTTGATTATTCTTATATGTATCAATGTACTATTGAGGTTCTTAATATAAGAGTTTGCGCTTTCAATATATATATCTTAATATTAATATTAAGATAAGCGGGTATAGGTTAATGGTAGACTCCTCGATTTCCATCCGAAATGTGTCAGTTCGATTCTGACTACCCGTACATTTAATATTATAATATTATATTATATCTTTAAAACTAAATTAACTATGTTTTGATCTATACATGAATACTATTTTTCAGGTTATACTGTAGAATTCTTAGATATATTAAGCGTTATAGCAGTACTATTTGGTATTACAGTAATTGTAAATAAAAACCCTATAGGTTCTTTATTATTTTTAATAGGATTATTTGCTTCAATTTCAGTATATTTAATTTTATCAGGATTAACATTTATTGGTTTTTCTTATTTAATAGTATATATAGGTGCAGTATCTATTTTATTCTTATTTATATTAATGCTTATTAATATAAGAACAAGTGAATTACAAAGTAATAATGTAAATAGTATACCTTTGGCTTTATTTATAGGTATATTATGAAATTACAGTTTATTCCAATTATTACCTTATACTTTATCAATAAATACGAATAATTGATTATTAGGATCTTATAATTATAATAATGTATTACCAGCTGTTAATAATATTGACACAAGTAATATAATGTTTGTAACAAGTAATAATTGAGATGGTACAATGACAGAAACAAGTCATATTTCAACAATAGGAAATATATTATATACATCATATAATATGTGATTATTCTTATCAAGTATAATATTATTATTAGCAATGGTAGGTGCTATAATAATAACAATTAAACAAGAAAATAATTAAACATTTGGAGCTATAAGTGAAAATACAGCTTATATCAGTTGACAAATGATAGAGGAATTAGTTCAATGGTAGAGCATTTGTTTTACACACAAAAAGTTGTAGGTTCGAGTCCTGCATTCCTTATCAAATAAAAGATTCCTTAGCTTAATCGGTAAAGCATATTATTGATAATAATAAGTTCTGCGTTCAATTCGCGGAGGAATTAAAACTATAGATATGTATGTTTCATTGCTGTATATGAAATATAGAAGCCCGCAAAGAAGTTTATAAAAGAGAATTGGCCGAGTGGTTTAAGGCGATAAGTTTGAGTTTTATTAGGTGATAAACCTGCATCCGTTCGAATCGGATATTCTCTGAAAGAGTATAGTTTAATTGGCAAAATACGAAGCTTCAACCTTCAGGTTCTTGGTTCAAATCCAAGTACTCTTGTATGTATATCTTATAAAGTTTAAATACGGATTAGGGCCGGGCGGTCAGGCACTTCGTTTGGGACGGAGATCAGTTATGTTCGATTCATAATAATCCGAATATTAGAAC